ACCCCTAATCGAATTGTTTGGGATTCAGAAGTGAAAGAAATCATTTTATCTACTAATAGTGGACAAATTGGCGTATTACCAAATCACGCGCCTATTGCCACAGCTGTAGATATAGGTATTTTGAGAATACGCTTTAATGACCAATGGTTAACGATGGCTCTGATGGGCGGTTTTGCTAGAATAGGTAATAATGAGATCACCGTTTTAGTAAATGATGCGGAGAAGAGTAGTGACATTGATCCCCAAGAAGCTCAGCAAACTCTTGAAATAGCGGAAGCCGGCTTGAGGAAAGCTGAAAGTAAGAGACAAACAATTGAGGCAAATCTAGCTCTCAGACGAGCTAGGACACGAGTAGAGGTTCTCAATGTGATTTCGTAACTAGTCGGTGCGCCCGAATCGAATAATCCTAATCCAAAGAATTTTTGTTTATACACATATGGATTCTTACGATTGAATCCAATCAAATACAATCAAGTGGAATCGGATTCTGATGTAAGGAAAAAAGTTTGAGTTTCAATTCGAAAATCAAATCGAATAGGATAGAAAAGATACAAAATCAGTAAGTAGAAAAACTTATTAGATACCATTGACCATGGTATCTAATAAGTTCTACCTACTATTGGATTTGAACCAATGACTCCCGCCGTATGAAAGCAATACTCTAACCACTGAGTTAAGTAGGTCATTTATCATTATAAGGAGAAAAAAAAAGGACCCCTCCCATTGATGGATTATAAATGCAATAAGACTTCGAAGCAATACCAATCAAAAAGATCAAAGAGATACGATGTTGGATCATGGAATATTCATCTTGACAAGAAATTATCTACATAATATGATAAAATATGTATCACAAGCACAAGGGCTATAGCTCAGTTAGGTAGAGCACCTCGTTTACACGTGCGCCAATGTTTTTCAGAAGAGTCCATCATGCAATCAAAGAATTGATCTTTTTGAGAAATCAATGTCTGACTCCAGGATTTTTAGGGAACAAAACAAGAGAACAATAGCCTGACAAATGGTTCGGTTCGATTCAGGTTCCCATTTAGGAACCAAATGGAATCCATCATTGATTTGAGATATTGATAAGGTGAATACCTAGTCTATTCAATGCTAGGCATAATGAGTATAAGGACCTCAAAAATTCTCTTTTTGTCCTATGAACCTTAAGGCGTATGAAGTTTCATATTTGATTCTTTAATCAGGATGATAGAGACTCCATTTAACTTAGGTTAATCTAGGCCAGAAGCAAACCTACGTCAAGATAACCTTTCTTTGAAACACTTTGGTAGTGCTCCTATATCACAATCCAAATAATGAATCCGAGCACGTGGAGCCATTTCCTTATTTTTCTGTCAAGAAAAAAATATGGTAGACTAACTGATATTTCTAGCAGTTAATGAAAGAGCCCAATGCAAAAAAAAAAATGCATGTTGGGTCTTTGAAAGAGTTCGAATCATTTTGATAAGAATCAGTTCGATCTCTTTTACCGAGAAGGTCTACGGTTCGAGTCCGTATAGCCCTATAATAATATAATAATCCAAATTGAAATACAAAAAGTTCTATCGTTTTCATTATTACTGTATTTTTTGTTGTTTGTAACCGGTCGCTCGTGGTTGCTTGGTTCATCGAAATAAAATCATTCCCATAAGCTTGCTTATGGGGGGCTCGTTCAGAGCAGAACATAAAACGGAAAACAAAAGCCCATTTCAATCGTTATTTTTTTTTTTCGAATCTCGGATAAAGAAACCCATTTTTTTTAGTAATTCATTTTTTTCGTATGTGAATTCCATATGATTTTGCCTCCAAAAATTCACCAAAAATGAGTAGGTATACCAAGGAAAAGAAGTCTCACTAACTCTTTGATTGTGGACAGTAAAGGAGGCAAAATCATGACATGAATCCGGTTAAAAATGAAAACTCCAACCTAACCCCACTCAAATCAAATAGTAAGTCACATGGATATAGGAACGGATTACTGTATTTGTCGACACGTCCGCGTTTGAAAAACGAAGATCTTTTCATAAACAGAAAACAAAATATATATAGAAAATAGAATCGAAAATCGATTGAATTTCGAATTCGAATATTAAAAATTTCAAAATTCGAAATCAAAATGAGAATTCTATTTGGAATTTTTTTTTCTAAAAGCCCGAAGCGAGGTGAAAGCAAGAGAGTTTTATTTGTTTTGTTTGTATAAGAGATTTATACTATACTGAAATAAAATCGAAGGAAGTGTAATGAAAATAGGAGTACAATCGAGAAACGAGACATCACAGCAAACAAGTGAAACTGTGTGGTTCGACCAAAATGCATTTTGGTTTTGACTAACCTGTTACCGATGGCTTGACAATGAATTCCAATTCGAATCGACGAATTCGGTATATTTTCCCCATTCAAAGGAGTTCGTCTATGTTTCTGCTTTACAAATATGATATTTTCTGGGCATTTCTAATAATATCAAACGTTATTCCTATTTTGGCATTTCTAATTTCCGCAG